GGTTTCATTTCGAAAAGCAATGAAAAAAGCTATTGAATTAACCGAACAAGCAGATACAAAAGGCATTCAAATTCAAATTTCAGGTCGGATTGATGGAAAAGAGATTGCACGCGTTGAATGGATCCGAGAAGGCAGAGTTCCCCTACAAACCATTGTAGCTAAAATTGATTATTGTTCCTATAGTGCTCGAACTATCTATGGTGTGTTGGGGATAAAAATTTGGATATTTATCGACAAGGAATACTAAAATCTTACTTTTTAAAATGAAACCCTCCATTCTTTTTATTTTTTTCAAAACCATCAATTAATTCTTTTAATTCTATAGGGTTAAATAAAAATTCGACTGACCTTTTGATAAAATTGCTATGCTTAGTGTGTGACTCGTTGGTTTTTTAGGGGGTTAGGATTAAACACGATTATCCCAGCTCCCCGGTATGAATAAATAAGTAGATAAATACTAACCACCTCATCACTTCGGATTATCTCAATTTAAAAAATCAGCCAAAATGTAATATAATGATCATACCTTTGTAGCGACTGAAATCTTTTTTGTTTCTGAAAAAAGCTTTGTAAAAAAAAGATAGAAGAAAAATGTAGATAAACGGAAGGATGAGAGAATGAGAGAAAAAAATGATATAGAATTCCAGTAATGTAAGGTCGATAAGTCATCTTATAACTTATAAAGGGCAGTGTAATATAGCATGAATCAAGATTCATCTTAAGTAAATGACTTTTATTTTTCCTAGAGCAAAACAAAAAAATCAAGAGCTTCGAGCCAATAAAGACTTAGAAAATTGACTCAAGAACAACTTTCATGACGAGCTCCATTGTCAAATTCAGACCTAAGCATTAAGTAAGAAGCGATGGGAACGATGGAAGCTGTGAATGCAAAAGATTCTATGGAAAAGGAAATCTTACTGATTCACTGGTCGGGATGGCGGAACAAAGCCCAGATGAATTGATCTATTCTTCGAAGGTGTACAAAAAGTCTAAAAATTAAACAAAAGAGTAAATATTCGCCCGTGAAAATTGGATTTTTTTGAATCCTTTTATTCGCGAGGAGCCAGATGAGAAGAAATTCTCACGTCTGGTTCTGTAGTAGAGATGGAATTCAAAAACAAACATCAACTATAACCCCAAAAGAACCAGATTCCGTAAACAACATCGAGGAAGAACGAAGGGAATTTCTTATCGGGGGAATCATATTTGTTTCGGTAAATATGCTCTTCAAGCGCTTGAACCTGCTTGGATCACATCCAGACAAATAGAAGCAGGTCGACGAGCAATGACACGAAATGTACGTCGTGGTGGAAAAATATGGGTACGAATATTTCCAGACAAACCAGTTACAATAAGACCCGCAGAAACACGTATGGGTTCGGGTAAAGGATCGCCCGAATATTGGGTAGCTGTTGTTAAACCAGGTCGAATACTTTATGAAATGAATGGAGTAACGGAAAATATAGCTAGACGAGCGATTTCAATAGCAGCGTCCAAAATGCCTATACGAACTCAATTCATTATTTCGGGATAAAAGTATAAAAAGAACAACTAACAAAAACGGTTCTTCATTATGAAAAATTTAAAAATTTTAGACAAAAAAATATTTCTTTTTTTTCTTTGTCCTTTGCATTGAAAGATAAAATTTTTAAATCGTATGATTCAACCTCAGACCCATTTAAATGTAGCCGATAACAGCGGGGCCCGAGAATTGATGTGTATTCGAATCATAGGCGCTAGCAATCGTCAATATGCTCATATTGGTGACATTATTGTTGCTGTGATCAAAGACGCAGTACCAAATATGCCCCTAGAAAGATCAGAAGTTGTCAGAGCTGTAATTGTACGTACTTGTAAAGAACTGAAACGAGACAACGGTATAATAATACAATATGATGACAATGCTGCAGTTGTTATTGATCAAGAAGGAAATCCAAGAGGAACTCGAATTTTTGGTGCGATCGCCCGTGAATTAAGAAAACTCAATTTTACTAAAATAGTTTCCTTAGCTCCCGAGGTATTCTAAAATTATTTTTAGAATAGGTTATTTGAAAAAGAAAATAGATTAAGAGATAGATTGTATCTCGCGCATATACCTTAAATTATTCATAAACAAAAAAACATGTTGATTATATCAAATAATGAGTTAATAAAAATTTTAGGCATAATGGGTAGAGACACTATTGCTGAGATATTAACCTCTATACGAAATGCTTATATGGATCAAAAAAGAGTGGTTCGAATAACATCGACTAATAGTACCGAAAATGTTGTAAAAATACTTTTACGAGAAGGTTTTATCGAAAATATGAGAAAACAGCGCGAAAAGCATAAAAATTTTTTGGTTTTAACACTGAGACACCGAAGGACTCGAAAAAAGCCCTATAGAAACCTTTTCAATTTAAACCGAATCAGTCGACCGGGTCTACGAATCTATTCTAACTATCAACAAATTCCTAGAATTTTAGGCGGGATGGGAATTGTAATTCTGTCCACTTCTCGAGGTATAATGACCGACCGAGAGGCTAGACTAGAAGGAATCGGCGGAGAAATTTTGTGTTCTATATGGTAATCTTTCTCATACACAAAATGTATCCGAGATTGATTCTTTGAAATTGTAAAAAACTAAATAGAGTCAAAGTTGAAGTAAGTCGTTATGATTCAACCTGAGGGCGTATAATTTTTTGACTCCGCACCGCAACAAGGATTCGAAAAATTATATGGTTTGAACGCCCCTTTCGTGGGATAAGGGAATCAATATGAAAAATTATCAAGAAACTTATTGTCTTTAAAGAAGTAGATTCTGAAGTTGATTCAAATTTAAGATAAGGAATGACAAGTATGAAAATAAGAGCTTCTGTCCGTAAAATTTGTGAAAAGTGTCGATTAATCCGTAGGAGGGGACGACTTATCGTAATTTGTTCCAATCCGAAACATAAACAAAGACAGGGATAATCAGACTCGCTAAAGAAACTGATAATAAATAAGGAATTTTTTGTAACATGAAATGGATATATCCATAAATCTCTGACTGATATTTATGAAATGATAAAATATGGCAAAAGCTATACCACGAATCGGTTCACGTAGAAATGGACGTATGGGGTCGCGTAGGAGTGCACGTAGAATACCAAAAGGAGTTATTCATGTTCAAGCCAGTTTCAATAATACCATTATCACTATTACAGATGTACGGGGGCGGGTGGTTTCTTGGTCCTCTGCCGGTACTTGTGGATTCAAGGGGACGAAAAGAGGGACACCTTTTGCTGCTCAAACCGCAGCAGGAAATGCTATTCGTACAGTAGTCGATCAAGGTATGCAACGAGCAGAAGTCATGATAAAGGGTCCTGGTCTCGGAAGAGACGCAGCACTCCGAGCTATTCGAAGAAGTGGTATATTATTAACTTTTATACGGGATGTAACCCCTATGCCACATAATGGATGTAGACCCCCAAAAAAAGACGAATATAGAAATTTACGTTAAAGGACTGTCAAGAGAAACAAGAGAAATAAACGATTCAATGATCAAATAATATTACTATGGTTCGAGAGAAAATAGCAGTATCTACTCGGACACGCCAGTGGAAGTGTGTTGAATCAAGAAAAGACAGTAAACGTCTTTATTATGGCCGCTTTGTTCTGTCTCCACTTATGAAAGGTCAAGCCGACACAATAGGAATTGCGCTGCGAAGAACTTTGCTTGGAGAAATAGAAGGAACATGTATCACACGTGTAAAATCTAATAAAGTGTCACATGAATATTCTACCGTAGTGGGTATTCAAGAATCAGTACATGAAATTTTAATGAATTTAAAAGAAATTGTATTAAAAAGTAATTTATATGGAACTTGTGACGCATCTATTTGTGTTAGAGGTCCTGGATATGTAACGGCTAAAGATATTGCCTTACCACCTTATGTAGAAATCATTGATAATACACAACATATAGCTAGTCTGACGGAATCGATCAATTTGTGTATTGGATTAGAAATCGAAAGAAATCGTGGATATCTTATCAAAACGCCACATAACTCTCAAGATGGAAGTTATCCTATAGATGCTATATTCATGCCTGTTCGAAATGCAAATCATAGTATTCATTCTTATGGGAATGGAAATCAAAAACAGGAGATACTTTTTCTCGAAATATGGACAAATGGAAGTTTAACTCCGAAAGAAGCACTTCATGAAGCCTCGCGGAATTTAATTGAGTTATTTATACCTTTTTTACATATGGAAGGAGAAAACTCACATTTAGAAAGCAATCAACCCATGGTTCCTTTATCCCCTTTTACTTTTCATGATAAATTAGTTAAAGTCATAAAAAAGAAAAAAGAAATAGCATTTAAGTCGATTTTTATTGACCAATTAGAATTGCCACCCAAGATCTATAATTTACTTAAAAGGTCAAATATATATACATTATTAGACCTTTTGAATAACAGGCACGAAGATCTTATGAAAATAGAGGATTTGCGCCTAGAAGATGTAAAACAGATATTAGTCAGTCTAGAAAAAGGGCATTTTTTTCTCGAAAATTTTTAATCCATTTTGTTTATTTTGTGTTTTTTTTTCAATGAAAATAACTTTTGAATCATTAGTAGAATTCATATATTTCATATATTCTAGATCGATTCAGGATTAAATTGACTAGACGTATCTAGGGCTAATTCGCTTTGAAGCGACTATTCCCTAGATACACGCGTCGTGTTAGTTCATCACAATTTTTTTTAAAAAAGACCTAAAGTTAGGGATTTATCAATAGGTAATGTTGCACCAATACCCAACCAAAGGGCAACCCCGGTACCAATCAAAAAAACAGTTGTCGCTACTGGACGACGAAATGGATTTTGAAATTTATTAACATTCTCTAAAAAAGGTACTGTTAACAATCCCGCAGGTACTGAAACCATTAGAAGAACACCTAAGAATTTATTGGGTACTGTACGAAGTATTTGAAATACAGGAAAGAAATACCATTCTGGTAATATTTCCAAGGG